AAACTTATTATTTGATTATACGATACAAGGTTATACGAGAACGAATTCCTTATTTATAAACTATTTTCGATGAGAATTTGTATTTTAATTGAAAAAAAAAAAGAGAATCATTTCTTTCAATACTCACTTATTATTAGTTAACAATCCTAATCCTCATATGCTTAATTCTGATAGGAAATAAAATAGTAAAATAATTATTCATCGAATGACTATTCATCTATTGTATTTTCATCAAATAGGGGGCAGGAAGATTATATGGAAAAATGGTGGTTCAATTCGATGTTGTCTAACGAGAAGTTAAAGTTAGAACATAGGTATGGTTTAAGTAAATCAATGGAAAGTCTTGATGCTATTGGCCATACCAGTGGAAGTGATGAACCCCTTCTAAATGATACGGAGAAAAATTGGAGTGATAGTGTTAGTTATAGTTTCAGTAATGTTGATTATTTATTTGCTATCAGGGATATTTGGAGTTTGATCTCTGATGACACTTTTTTAGTTAGGGATAGTAATGGTGACAGTTATTCCGTATATTTTGATATTGAAAATCATAGTTTTGAGATTGACAATGATAGTTCTTTTCTGAGTGAATTAGAGGGTTTTTTTTCTAGTTTTTTGAATAGGGGGTCTAAGAGAAACAATCACTACTATTATCATTACATGTATGATACTCAATCTAGTTGGACTAATCACATTAATAGTTGCATTAATAGCTATCTTCGTTTTGAAGTCAGTATTAATAGTTCCATTTCAGGTGGTACCGACAATTACAGTGACAGTTACATTTATAGTTTCATTTGTACTGAAAATGTAAGTGGTAGTGAAAGTGGAAGTTTTAGTATAAGAACTCGTAATAATGGCAGTGATTTCAATATAAGAGGAAGATCTAATGATTTCGATATAAATAAAAAATACAGACATTTATGGGTTCAATGCGAAAATTGTTATGGATTAAATTATAAAAAACTTCTTAGGTCAAAAATGAATATTTGTGAACAGTGTGGATATCATTTGAAAATGAGTAGTTCAGATAGAATCGAACTTTCGATTGATTCGGGCACTTGGGATCCTATGGATGAAGATATGGTTTCTATGGACCCCATTCAATTTCATTCAGAAGAGGAACCTTATAAAGATCGTATCGATTCTTATCAAAGAAAGACAGGTTTAACTGAAGCTGTTCAAACAGGCATAGGTCAACTAAACGGTATTCCCACAGCAATTGGGGTTATGGATTTTCAGTTCATGGGAGGTAGTATGGGATCTGTAGTAGGTGAGAAAATCACTCGTTTGATTGAGTATGCTACTAATCGATCTCTACCTGTCATTATTGTGTGTGCTTCTGGAGGAGCACGCATGCAAGAAGGAAGTTTGAGCTTGATGCAAATGGCTAAAATATCTTCTGCTTCATATGATTACCAATCCACTAAAAAGTTATTCTATGTACCAGTCCTTACATCTCCTACAACCGGTGGAGTAACAGCCAGTTTTGGTATGTTGGGAGATATCATTATTGCTGAACCTAATGCGTACATTGCATTTGCGGGTAAAAGAGTAATTGAACAAACATTGAATAAGACAGTACCCGATGGTTCACAAGCGGCTGAGTATTTATTCCATAAAGGCTTATTCGACCTAATCGTACCACGTAATCCTTTAAAGGGTGTTCTAAGTGAGTTATTTCAGCTCCATGGTTTCTTTCCCTTGAATCAAAATTCAAAAAATTAAAGTATAGCACTAGATTCAGTTATTTTGTTTGTAGCGAACAAGTATTTAGTTCATCATAAAAAAAAAAAAATAAATATCAAATATGGAAATGAAATAAAATAATTTCTACATCTATCGCATTTTTACTATGAATCCCTGTTTGTTGGATCCTATTATTTAGAGTCACGAATTCATAATGAACTTAATTTTCATAAGAAAACTCCTTTTAAATAAAAAACTCCTTATTAGATTAGAAAGAAAGATAGAAAGAACATAAGGATGGGAGAAGAAGAATAATAAAATTTGTAAAAGAGGATTACCCTATTTATATTCGTGTAGAAAGATGAATAGGTACACTTAATTTAGTTCTACATTTTTGAACTTATTATCTATCCTTTTTTTTATTAAAATTTAATATTTTAATATTATTTTTATATTTCAAATTTCTATTTTAATATAAATATATTATTTATAAATTATATATTTATATATACTTAATTGTTTATATATACTTAGTAGTATAATATTATATAAAATACAATAGTCAATATTACCTAATATTACTTATAATAGATATACTTATCATATCATAAGATATCTTTCTAATAGATACAAATATATAGATACAAATATTAAATCGAGGCACCCATTCTATGACAGATCTCAACTTACCCTCTATTTTTGTGCCTTTAGTGGGCCTAGTATTTCCGGCAATTGCAATGGCTTCTTTATCTCTTCATGTCCAAAAAAATAAGATTGTCTAGATCCAATGGGACCAAATCCTATCAATTTATTTCAACACTGTATCATAATACAGATATTTTTTTAGTGCAATATGGTACGATATGTGGCTCTTTCCACACACAAATGAAAGAACTGTTATGTATGCGGATACATGCTATCTGCATAAATGCATGTATATATAGCTGGTTAAAAACGGATCAGTAAATATTTTTAATAGAAAGTCAATGTATCTAACCAATTACTCCACATCAGAATAGTGCTAGTTGATGAAAGTTACTTCGGGATCAAGAAAGGTAAAGTCAAATTTGGGTTATTCTCTCAATTCCAATCGAATGCAACTGGATCTAGTATAGTATGAATTGGCGATCAGAACATATATGGATAGAACTTATAAGGGGGTCTCGAAAAACAAGTAATTTTTGCTGGGCCTGTATCCTTTTTTTAGGTTCACTAGGATTCTTAGCGGTTGGAACTTCCAGTTATCTTGGTAGGAATCTGATATCCATATTTCCATCTCAGCAAATTATTTTTTTTCCACAAGGAATCGTGATGTCTTTTTACGGGATCGCAGGTCTGTTCGTTAGCTCCTATTTGTGGTGCACAATTTTGTGGAATGTAGGTAGTGGTTATGACCGATTCGATAGAAAAGAAGGAATTGTGTGCATTTTTCGTTGGGGATTTCCTGGAATAAATCGTCGCATCTTCCTTCGCTTCCTTATGAGAGATATCCAATCAATCAGAATTGAGGTTAAAGAGGGTCTTTATCCTCGTCGTGTCCTTTATATGGAAATCAGAGGTCAAGGGGCCATTCCCTTTACTCGTACTGATGAGAATTTTACTCCACGAGAAATTGAACAAAAAGCTGCCGAATTGGCCTATTTCTTGGGCGTACCAATTGAAGTATTTTGAAATGAATTGAACACAATAAAGAATAAATGTTTTCTCGGCATGGGGGAAGGAACTTGCTAATTCCCTTTTTAATATAATTGAAGTCTTTTTGGAATGTTCATTTGAACAAAACATGTTAGATTATTCTATTTCCTCCTTCCTTTGTCGTGGCGACTCCCATAGAATAAACCAAAAAAGCAGGAGGGCGTATATGGAATAACTATAATAAACTATACTATAATAAAGAAGAAAATTAATAAAAGAATAAATTTTTGTATACCATTTGTATACCAAAAGTATTTCATATGCGTATGGATACCAACTCAATTCTTTTCTACTAGAAAATTTCTACTAGAAAAAAGGCTAATCTAAGGCTAATATAATAAGTAGGGATTCATCAAATATATCCGAACATTTATTTCGTAATACGGAATTCATCTCATCTTTTTAGGCCCAAAATTTTGATGATACCTTTTTTCCTTGGTTGTGGCTAGGCGGTGAAACATTTCGAAATAATTAACTGAGGGGGGTTTTCGTTTCTAAATCCGATTCGTTATTTTAAGTGGGTTTTCGAGTATTCATAGAAAGGAACAAATGAAGATGAAATTGCTTCGAATTTGCCCATTCAAATTTGCCCAATTGAGATATCTAGGAATAATATTGATTTTTCATTTTTATCCGAAAAGGGCAAACCCTTATCCCATTTCTATATTCCTTCTAGATCCAAGAACTAAACTCAATTTTGACACAAAAATTGTAATGAATAGACCCATAGGTTCAATACCTTGTTATAGAACTCGTGCTTCAGAGAAATATCATATAGAGTCAACGAATGAAGCAGGTTCATTAACGATTCAATTCACAGATAAAAAATGAAAAAAAAGAAAGCATTGCCTTCTTTCCCATATCTTGTATCTATAGTATTTTTGCCCTGGTGGGTTTCTCTTTCATTTAATAAATGTCTGGAACTTTGGGTTACAAATTGGTGGAATACCGGGCAATCCAAAACTCTCTTGAATATCATTCAAGAGAAAAACGTTCTAGAAAGATTCATAGAATTAGAAGAACTCTTTCTGTTGGACGAAATGATAAAGGAGTACCCGGAGACACATATACAAAAACTTCGTATAGGAATACACAAGGAAACGATACAATTGGTCAAAACACACAATGAATATCATCTCCATATCATTTTGCATTTCTCGACAAATATAATCTCTTTCGCTATTCTAAGTGGTTATTTTATTTTGGGTAATGAGGAACTTGTCATTCTTAATTCTTGGGTTCAGGAATTCCTCTATAACTTAAGTGACACAATAAAAGCTTTTTCGATTCTTTTAGTTACTGATTTATGGATTGGATTTCACTCGACTCATGGTTGGGAACTAATAATTGGTTCGTTCTACAATGATTTTGGATTGGCTCATAACGATCAAATTATATCTGGTCTTGTTTCCACCTTTCCAGTTATTCTAGATACAATTGTGAAATATTGGATTTTCCATTATTTAAATCGTGTATCTCCTTCGCTTGTAGTTATTTATCATTCAATGAATGAATGAAGAACTCATTTGATCTCCTGATATCAATCAAATAAATCAGAATCTTTCTTCCTTTATAAAGAAACCATTTTGAATCTTACTTAATTCTTTATATTTTAT